GACCAAAATATTCGGAGGACTCTTCTGACCAAACAAAAAATATTTAATTGTCAGCAAAGTTGTTTACTTTTTTTAATCCAAGAAGTTTTTCTTACTTTATACACAATACATAGGTCATCGATTCAGCATTGGCTAAAAAAGGGGAGAAAATCCCCAATAAGTAGTTCAAATCATTTTATCAATATGAGTGTTCTATATTGATAAAATATTGAATTTATTTTGAAACCATCTATATATTAACATAGTGGTAGAAAGAGTACCATGCTGCGTCTGGACTTCAAACAGTTTAGCTTTAACCATGTTAATGGTCCCACATTATTGGTTCATAGAGAATCAAAGCGTATTTTCCAATAAATTACGAAATGCTATAGTTCTTACATATGATTTCTGAATTTATTCAGAAGTAATTCGCGAGATCATGCACCCTTCTTTCTTATGTATTACTTTCCTAGTTATAACAGAAAAAGTACATCTGGTTGGATCCAGCCTATTCTTGAAATAAACAACTCGCACACACTCCCTTTCCAAAAAAGATCAAGACCCCAAGCACTACACTTAGATTTATTAGATTTGTTGCAAAAATATCGGTATTAAACCCGAAACTCCCGGCGGATGGCCAGTGGCCCAAAGAAACGAAAGAATCGGTTACATTTTTCATATGATCTCCTCGTATAGATAGACTAAAAAATAGAACAGAGTTCTTTTTACTTTGCCCTTTATATATATTATATATTTTTTTCTAGTTTCCTACTTTCTAAATCGAATCCAGAATCTATTCGATTTAGAAATCATGAATTATCTTCTTGGTTGCAACCCCGCTTAAATTAAAAACTAAAAAAAGGCCTACGAACACGAACGGGAAGGATGAAAGTGAGTTGGTCTAATTCCTCATCCGCAAATCAGCCCTTCCCGTGGGTTATTTTCTCAACGAATAAGTAATTCTAGGAATGAAATCTTTATATAATTCGAAAAAGCAAAGCACAAGTCCACGGCAATAAAATATGAAAAATAAAAATTTTTCATATAAAATTTCTAATATTTCTAATATTAAACAAAAGGATTAGCAAATAAAAGTGCTAATGCTACAACCAGGCCATAAATTGTTAAAGCTTCCATAAAAGCTAGACTAAGCAACAAAGTACCTCTTATTTTTCCCTCCGCCTCGGGCTGTCTCGCGATACCTTCTACAGCTTGACCCGCAGCAGTACCTTGACCAACTCCAGGTCCAATAGAAGCAAGCCCTACAGCCAATCCAGCAGCAATAACGGAAGCGGCAGAAATCAGTGGATTCATGATAAGTTCCTCGTACCAAAAAAAAAATGGTTAATGATACATTCAACCGATGAACTATGACTTAATTATTGCATTGCTACGATTCATCCAGTCGAAGTAACTACGAACTTCGAATTCAAGTAATAACATTCTTGAATCATCAAAACTACTTTGATATCTCTTTTTTAGTTTCTCTCGAGAAAGTCTTTGTGAATCCATACAACTTTAGTTTTTCCGTTTCTTTGTCCCGAACCGCTCTTTGAATTCTTCGATTTTTTTATTGACTTCATCCGTTTATTCATTCAATTCACAGTCACAGATGAGACAGAAGGACTTCTAAAGAATCCCCATGTACATTCACATTCGATTAGTAGGGCAAATTAGATATATCTTTAGCTCATATATAACTAGTCAATATCTAATATCACATATACATGACTTTGTTCCACAATGTAAACCAGCTCTTCCTTCATCTTCAATTCAATCAGATTTGATAAGGATGGGTCTAACATAGCCATTCAATTCCATATACCTAGTTCGACCTCCCCTCTACGAACCTTTTATGAATCCCCTTTTTTATAAATTATCCTTTGCCTTCCCCTTTACCTAAATTGATAAGATAATCAATGGATAAATTGATTGGATAAATTGATTGGGCCGAATCATTACATAGAAATTGATTTGATTGATCTAAGTTCATACAATTTATTATTTATTAATATTTTCGTTTGGTCAATCGTTGAATAAAATCAACTGAAAAGGGGAATCATTCTATAGAACATCTTTTTTTAATAACACGTCGTAATACCACAAGACTTCTTCGTCAAATTATGACTCCGAATAGTTAATATTAGAATTCGACGACCAATCTAAACCAAATATTCATTGAGGAGAAAGTATGATTATGATATAAATAGACCAAACGGGAATTTTAGGAAAAAGATCTTTGAGATCTCTTTCCTTTTTTTTCTAATATAAATACTGTAATCGTTATTTTAATCTTTTTTTCTATTACTCTAGATCCTATATAGTGTAGTTGTATATTTTCATTGCCTATTGCCTAAGTCAATTTTTTTTAGCCACGCACACATTGCCTTAGGTTAAACTAAAAAAAAAGACTATTTATAAAACTAGTCAATGGTGACCCTCCATGGATTCACCTATATAAGCCGCGGCTAAAGTTGCAAAAATAAGAGCTTGAATACCACTTGTAAATAATCCAAGGAAC